ATCCCTTTTAAAAATTGTTGTACAGTGTCATTGTACAAAATCCATGTCTTGTTTTCCATATCGTTATTTTCTCCTCTATCCATATAGAATTTTCTTTTCATTTCTTTTTTTTGGTTTCATATAATAAAAGAATTATATACATCTGAAACCTAACGTATAAAAAAAGAATGAATATTTATCGGTAATGCTTAGGAAGAAGGGGACCCCCTTTTTTAGGAACAGGGATAGGAAAATCTCATCTACTGTTCATTATACATATCCGTTTTTGTTAGGAATTCCGTACAAAAAAAATACAAATGATCTTGAACTACAGCATCTGACCATATATGTATTACAATAAAGAAGGAGGATTTTCAATGCAAGATATAAAAACATATCTTTCCACAGCACCTGTGCTAACTACTCTATGGTTTGGGTCTTTAGCGGGTCTATTGATAGAAATTAATCGTTTATTCCCAGATGCTTTGTCATTCCCTTTTTTTTCATTCTAGTTATTGATATGCGAAAAAATGAAGAAAATTTGAGATACAATTCTACGCGACGTGACTAAAACTTCGCCCCCCCCCCTTTTTCAGTTCTTTAGGATAGGAAGGAAAGAAAAATAAAAAGTGTATTGAACCTCAGCAAAAATCCGGTGGATCTAAGATCCTATTTTGGAGAACAGAAATGGAAAGAGGTTCCAGTGTAAGGTAAATAAAAGCTCCACGAAAGCATAGCATAGAAAAAGATACTTAAATGAAATACTGGGATTAGAATACGAATAATTGATAGTTAGAAAAAATTGTATTACTTACATTATTACTATATAAATAATATTCTATTAATATTAATTAGAATTACATAATTAGAACGAACACTTTAGAAATGGAATTTCTAGTTAGTAACTTCTATTGCTATTTGATATTGATTTTTTTTCTTTTTTGTTCTTTTCGTCTTCTTAGGTTCGGGTCGAAAATAGAAGAGTTAAGTCGATCAAACAAAAATTCAAAGGAGGTTCATGGCTAAGGGTAAAGATGTCCGAGTTAGAGTTATTTTGGAATGTACAAGTTGTATCCAAAATGGTGTCAATAAGGAATCGCCGGGCATTTCTAGATATATTACTCAAAAGAATCGACACAATACACCCAGTCGATTAGACTTGAGAAAATTTTGTCGCTATTGTCACAAGCATACGATTCATGGGGAAATAAAGAAATAGATCGAACGGAACACGTGTGTATGATCTTTCAAATCAAAGGAGCAGGAAAAGGAAGAACTTAACATTACCACATATACATATATATATAATATACAAAATACAAATAAAACCTATTTCGGTCGGATCTGAAATGAATAAAAAAAATAGAATTTTAGAGATAAGGAATAAACCATGGAAAAATCCAAGCAACCTTTTCGTAAATCCAAGCGATCTTTTCGTAGGCGTTTTCCCCCAATTGAATCGGGGGATCGAATTGATTATAGAAACATGAGTTTAATTAGTCGATTTATTAGTGAACAGGGAAAAATATTATCTAGACGGGTGAATAGATTGACCTTGAAACAACAACGATTAATTACTATTGCTATAAAACAAGCTCGTATTTTATCTTTGTTACCTTTTCTTAATAATGAAAAACAGTTTGAGAGAGCAGAGTCGATCCCTAGAACTACTGGTCCTAGAACCAGAAATAAATAGATATACTCTTCCATTGATTCAAAACTCTAATTGGAACTCAAGCTCAGATTGATGTTTTGTTCGAAAAAGCCTCAAATCCGGATTTGATTGTTGTGTTATAAGAAACAATAAATAGGGAAAGGAGAGAAGGAATCTTTTTTTTGAAAGATGTTTATTCATTCCTACTACTTATCTAAATTTCTTAATTTATTTTTGTTCTATCTTCCCGGAGGCCGTTCTCCGGGGAATTCTATTCTGTTTCAAGCATTCCTATATATGACTTTAGAATAGAATCTCTTTTATTTGATAATCTTATTGGAAATCATGTAAAGACAATTCTTATTTGATATAGCTATTTGCGCAAGTATTTTACGATTAAGAAGCAATTGCTTCTTGTACAGATTGTGTATTAATCCACTATAACTATAGAATACCCCGTTCTCACGAACTGCTGCATTTATCCGAGTGATCCACAAACGACGAAAGTCCCTCTTTTGCCTGCCCCTATCTCGATGAGAGGAAAACAAAGCTCTCATTTTCTGTTGAGTAGCGGTTCGGGTAAGCCTTGAATGAGCCCCTATAAAGGTTGATGCAAATAAACGAATTTTTGTTCGACGTCTCCGAGCTATATATCCTCGTTTAACTCTGGTCATTGAATCAAATTAAACTTTAATGAATAACTAATTGATTTCTCTTCTTTCAGTCATCCTTTTATCCCCCGATTGATTAATAACAAAACGGATTTTCCGATATATAAAATATAAATTCCAATGGCTTTTGCTACTATGACCTTCCCAACCACTATTTTTTATTTCTTCCGGGTATTTACCTGGAAATAGGAAATTCTAACGATATTAAATAAATAAAAGAAAAAAAAAAAATAGTGGGTTCCGTCGTTTCTATGGTTACTTCGTAAACGGTGAGGTCCTCTCTATACACCGGAGCCTCTTCTTTCATTTAATCAAATGTTATTGTGAACTTGTATAGTTCACTCTCCTTGGCTCTACCAATCAATTATACAGTAATAGCTCTTTTCACAAGAAAGGATATCCATACAGTGACGGCATTTAATTATGAAAGTTGGCTAGGTAGCTGACCTTGTTAGTCCGTTCTTTCAAAAATAGGAACATAACCTTTTTACTTCTTATAGTACTATTTCCTCCGCTTAATGGATAACTATTTGCTATGCTACCAATGGGGAATTGCTTCTCATCTCAAATTGAGGTGATTGGATTTGCACCAATGGAAACCATAAATTTCAACTTCATACACAAAAATATAGGTATATGATAGATCTTCATTTTTATTATTTTTTTTTTGTTTATTTTTAGATAGTAAATGGCTTTTTCCACTCTATCCATCCTATTCATTGGTACTGGTGATTGGTACTGGAAAAATGGTTTCATTTGTTCGAACTCATGATCTAAACGAGTCGCACATACACCCTAGTACATGTTCCCCTACGCTGAGGACATCCTCGAAGCGCGGGGGATTTCGTGATATTTCTTATTGGCTGTCTTGTGTTTCTAATAAGTTGTTTAATTGTCGGCATATCATAATATATATAACAAAATAGGTTGGTTTAGATCGATCTTAACCTGATGATTGATGATTATGAATTATTTCCATTCAATATAAAATCGCGGAAAATTCGAATTATGGTTTGAAGCGGAATCATGTATTTATACGGAATCCCCAGTATTTTCATTTTCGACCGCTACAAGATCAACAATTCCATGAGCTTGGGCTTCTGTTGCCGACATAAAAACATCCCTTTCCATGTCTTCGGATATAACCCATAAAGGGTTGCCCGTTCTTTGTACATAAACCTTTGTGAGGGTTTCGCGAAGTTTCAGTAGTTCTTCCGCTTCCAGGATAAATTCGCCTGCTTGCGCCTCATAAAAAGAACTAGCAGGCTGGTGAATCATAACCCTGATAATATTTGATATAACATCATGCATGAACGGTTCTTCTATCTCGCACGATTGGGCTAAAGTAAGGGATAAAAAAACAAGAAGAAAAAAAAAAACAAATAGAATTGAACAGCCGTACAGGCATCTTTTGTGCATTGCATACGGCTCTGCAATGGAATTTCCTTTCTATTCTATCGAAGAAAAAAATAGAATCCATCCGATCCAGATCGTTGAATGATCCATTTACCACCCTTCCTTTCGTATTGTAGGAGTCAAAAAATACTATGATGGTTCTGTTGCTTTCTATATTTATCTCGTCTGCGATTTAGCAATCCCAAAGTTTCTTTTTGATATGATCAAATAAGGAAAAATGATCTTTTTTTTTTCATTTTTGCACTCTTTCTTTCGTAACATAAATATCAGAAGGAGACTTCTGGTGTGGAAGAAAAATGGTTTGTGACGCTGAAAATGTACTCCCGACACATAAATAAAATCAAATCGAAAATAACCTTTGTTTCATACTACTATCTCGATACAAAATCTCGTGTTAGGAAAAACAATAATAGTTTGTTCTGTTCATATCGAACTCGAAGTGCCATGCTATTATTACCTATTATTCACATTCGATATGGCGAAGGCATAGTCTTCTTCTTTTTTTTTTTTCAAATAAAAACTCATTGGCGCCAAGCGTGAGGGAATGCTAAACGTTTGGTAATTTCTCCTCCGACCAGAATAAAAGATCCCATTGAAGCGGCTAATCCCATGCATATTGTATGTACATCAGGCGAAACAAATTGCATAGTATCATAAATGGCTATTCCTGGTATTACCCATCCGCCGGGGGAGTTTATAAACAAATAAAGATCCTTAGTATCATCTTCTATGCTGAGATATACCATGAGACCAACAAGTTGATTTGAGATCTCGCTATCAACTTCTTGGCCTAAAAAAAGTAATCTTTCTCGATAAAGTCGGTTGATTAGGACAAAATTGTATCCCTTTTGAACCATACGTGCACCTTTGGATGCATACGGTTCAAAAAAATTGCGAAAAAAAGAATCAACGTATCGATTCCAATCCTATCTCTTTTTTTTAACAGATTTCTGTTTTTCTAATGAAAATGAAGGGGTTTTTCTTCTATTTTTCAAAAAAAAATATGAGTTTTAGCTCCCTTCCCTAAAAAAAAGAATTTACTGAACTTAACTTATTTATTTTTATTGAATTAACCTTCATTGATGTATTGTTTCGTCGAGATTCAAATCACGATGTCATTTTCTTGTTCCTGAATGGGTCCTTTCAATTCTTTTAGGTTCATGTTCTACTCCGGGGAAAGATCTACCCGAATTCTATTTGCACATATAGGACAAATGATCTCAGTACCATTTCTTTTTGCTACGACTTTTTTCAATTCGTTTCATGCCTCCCCCAAACTA